TTCTTCGATTTTTCAATAAAGACGAATTTTGACTTCTTTTCTTTCTTCCTTCTAATAGAAAAAAGTCAATAAACTTATCGAATTCACTTCTCATTGATGTATTCTTTCATCGAGATTCAATCCAAATCACGATGGTATTTTCTTGTTCCTGAATGGGTCTCTTTCATCTTTTTAGGTCTATGCTCTACTCCGGGTAAAGATCTGCCCGATTTGGATTTGCACATATAGGACAAATCTTCCCATCACCATTTCTTTTTGTTATGACTTTACAAATAACAAACAGCAATCATTTATGATACATGTAGTAATCATAGATATATTACCAATTGGGTTTTTTCTAAACGGAGCCTGGATACTTCATTTTTTAGTCCAACCAAAGCCAACCATAAATTATTCTAATTGATAATAGTACTATGAATCTCCCCAAAGAATGCATCTAATTGCACTTCACGCTCCAATTTTTTGATGATTCAATTTCTCTTTCTTGGGCGAAACAGAGGATATCTCGATCGGGGGAGAGAACGGGGAAATCCCATATGACCCAATATATCTGACAAGTCGCACTATACGTCAACCCAAGATGCATCTTCCTCTCCAGGACTGCGGAAAGGTACTTTTGGAACACCAATAGGCATGAATTGAAAGAAAAAAGAACTAAATACTATATTTCACTTTGATGTGGAAACGTAACAATATGTTTTTATTGTCTTTATAATATTGGCTTTATCATATTTATTTTATCCATAAATTAGAAAAATTTAGAAAGAAAGACAAAATAAATAAAGGAAAATTTTTACGAATAAGTCCTTCTAATGATAAACATTTACTCATAGAAAATGGTACCAACCCCCCATTGCGTATTGGTACTTATCGAGTATAGAATAAATCTGCTTCTCTTTGTTCCTACGAACAGAATTATTCCATTATTACAAACAGAATAGAATAAATAGTAACCTAGCCCTTCTTAGGAAATAATCCACCGAACAAGGGAGGTCCATAGGATAGTCATAGTATAGTTTTTTTCAATGCAATAAAGTTACGTAGTGTCTATTTTTCTTTGATAAAGGGGTATTTTCCATGGGTTTGCCTTGGTATCGTGTTCATACCGTTGTATTGAATGATCCCGGCCGGTTGCTTTCCGTTCATATAATGCATACAGCTCTGGTTGCTGGTTGGGCGGGCTCGATGGCTCTGTATGAATTAGCAGTTTTTGATCCTTCTGACCCTGTTCTTGATCCAATGTGGAGACAGGGTATGTTCGTTATTCCCTTCATGACTCGGTTAGGAATAACCAATTCATGGGGAGGTTGGAGTATCACAGGAGGGACTGTAACGAATCCGGGAATTTGGAGTTACGAAGGTGTAGCTGGGGCACATATTGTGTTTTCTGGCTTATGCTTTTTGGCAGCTATCTGGCATTGGGTCTATTGGGATCTAGAAATATTTTGTGATGAACGGACAGGAAAACCTTCTTTGGATTTGCCCAAGATCTTTGGAATTCATTTATTTCTCTCCGGGGTGGCTTGCTTTGGTTTTGGTGCATTTCATGTAACAGGCTTGTATGGTCCCGGAATATGGGTGTCCGATCCTTATGGACTAACGGGAAAAGTACAACCTGTAAATCCGTCGTGGGGCGTGGAAGGGTTTGATCCTTTTGTTCCGGGAGGAATAGCTTCTCATCATATTGCAGCAGGTACATTGGGCATATTAGCGGGTTTATTCCATCTTAGCGTCCGACCGCCACAACGTCTATACAAAGGATTGCGTATGGGAAATATTGAAACCGTACTTTCCAGTAGTATCGCAGCTGTCTTTTTTGCAGCTTTTGTTGTTGCTGGAACTATGTGGTATGGTTCAGCAACTACCCCGATCGAATTATTTGGTCCGACTCGCTATCAATGGGATCAGGGTTACTTCCAGCAAGAGATATATCGAAGAATTAGCGCTGGGCTAGCCGAAAATCAAAGTTTATCAGAAGCCTGGTCTAAAATTCCTGAAAAATTAGCTTTTTATGATTATATCGGCAATAATCCGGCAAAAGGAGGATTATTTAGGGCAGGCTCAATGGATAACGGAGATGGAATAGCGGTTGGATGGTTAGGACACCCTATCTTTAGAGATAAAGAAGGCCGTGAGCTTTTTGTACGTCGTATGCCTACTTTTTTTGAAACATTTCCAGTCGTTTTGGTAGACGGCGATGGAATTGTTAGAGCTGATGTTCCTTTTAGAAGGGCAGAATCGAAGTATAGTGTTGAACAAGTAGGTGTAACCGTTGAGTTCTACGGCGGTGAACTCAATGGAATCAGTTATAGTGATCCTGCTACTGTGAAAAAATATGCTAGACGCGCTCAATTGGGTGAAATTTTTGAATTAGATCGTGCGACTTTGAAATCCGATGGTGTTTTTCGTAGCAGTCCAAGGGGTTGGTTTACTTTTGGGCATGCTTCGTTTGCTTTGCTCTTCTTCTTCGGACACATTTGGCATGGTGCTAGAACCTTGT